TTTTTTTTTATATATAAAAATTATTGGGAAAGGTTTAAAAATTAAATAAAGGTTAATTAATTATGTATTTATATACGTGTGTACACATACACGTATATGTATATATATATATATATATATATTAAATATTTAATTTATTATTTTATTTATTATAAATTAAATATTTAAGTGTATTATTATTATTTTTATATAATAAATTGTTAAAAAAATAAACATTATATATATAATTTTTCACATTTATTTTTATTATTCTGTGTATGAGAGAGAATGTGTATTTATATACATATTAGAAGAAAAAATATTTTATATAAAAAAAAAAAAAAAAAAATCTATGTATAAATATAAAAAAATAGATAAAAATTTATGATTTAAAAAATTTATTTTAAGTTTAATTTACATATAAATTTTAGTGTTAATTTTATTAAATTTAAATAATTTGATAATAAATTTCATAGTAATTAAAATTAAAAATTTAAGAAATTAAGATTTAGTAATATTTATATTTAAATAACAAATTTTGTGCCAGCAGTTGCGGTTATACAAAAATTTAAATAAATTTTATTAGTAAAAATAAATAATAATAAATTAAATTAAAAAAAAAATTATTAAGTGAAATTTTAATTTTAATTAAATTTAAATTAAAATTATGAATTTAAAAATTTTATAAAAAACTAGGATTAGATACCCTATTATAAAAAATTAAAATAAATTACTAAAATAGTATATAATTATTTATTGAAACTTAAATAATTTGGCGGTATTTTAGTTCATTTAGAGGAATCTGTCTAGTAATTGATAATCCACGAATAATCATATTTAATTTATAATTTTATATATCGTTGTTAAAAAAATATTTTTAAATAAAAATAATATTTTAAAATTTTAATAATAAAATTAATTCAGATCAAGATGTAGATAATAATTAAAATATAAGATGGATTACAATATAAATATATAAATGGATATTAATTTTGAAAAAGTTAGTTAAAAGTGGATTTAAATGTAATTTTAAATAATTTTTTAAAATGATTAATAATTGAAATATGTACATATTGCCCGTCACTTTCATTTAAAAATTGAAATAAGTCGTAACAAAGTAGGGGTACTGGAAAGTGTTCCTAGAAAGAACAAATTAGAGCTTGTTAAAGTATTTCATTTACATTGAAAAGAAATTATAATTATAATTAGTTTGAGGGGTTAATTTAATAAATAATAAATATGAAAAAAAATTTTAATATAATATATTTAATGGGGGTTAAAGTATTTTTATAGAAAAAATTTTAAAATTTATAGTGAAATAGTATTGTGAAAGAAAAATTGAAAATATTGAAATAAAAATTTATTTAAAAGTAAATTTTATTTATTGTATCTTGTGTATCAGAGTTTTTTAAAAAAAAAAATTGGGTAAATTTATTTCGAAATTTAAAGAGTTAATTAATTAAAAAAGTTAATATTGCATAATTATTTTAAATAATTAATTGGAAATGAAAAGTTAATCGTTTTGAATGATATCTAATTTTTTTAGAAAAAAGTTTAATTTTAAATAAATTTTAAAAATAATTAATTAATTAATTATTTTTAAAATTTAATTTTATATTTTAGGGGATAAGCTTTAAATTAGAATTTTATAATAAAAGTAAAAAAAAATTGAAATTTTTAAAATTTATATTTTTTATAAATTATAGTTTATTATCAATAATTTTATTTAATTAAAATTTTATTTTAATTTAAATTTTTATAAAAAAATATTTTTTAATTTAATAAAAATAGGTATAATGATAAAATTAGTATATAATTTATAAATAAATTAAAAATTATTTAAATTAATAAAAAGGAATTCGGCAAAAATTTATATTCACTTGTTTATCAAAAACATGTCTTTTTGAAAATAATTTAAAGTTTAATCTGCCCCCTGAATTATTTTAAAGGGCTGCCGTATATTGACTGTACAAAGGTAGCATAATCCTTAGTCTTTTAATTGAAGACTTGTATGAATGATTTGATGAAATATAAACTGTCTCTTTATTAAAAATAGAATTTAATTTTTTAGTTAAAAAGCTAAAATTTATTTAAAAGACGAGAAGACCCTATAGAGTTTTATATTTAAAATTATATTAATTTTGTATAAAATTTTTATTTAATATTTTTTTAAGTATTTTATTGGGGGGATAGAAAAATTTAATAAACTTTTTTTAAAAATTTTCCCTTAATATATGAAATTTTGACCCATAATTTAAAACTAAAAGATTAAATTACCTTAGGGATAACAGCGGAATTTTTTTTTTTAGTTCTTATAAGAAAAAAAGTTTGCGACCTCGATGTTGGATTAAGATAAAATTTAAATGCAAAAGTTTAAAATTTTGATCTGTTCGATCATTAAAATCTTACATGATCTGAGTTCAAACCGGTGTGAGCCAGGTTGGTTTCTATCTTTATAAAAATTTAATAATTTAGTACGAAAGGATCAATTATTGAAAATAATTTTTTATTAAGGAATATTATTAATTTTTTTGCTATTTTGGCAGAAAAATGTAATGGTTTTAGAAATCATAAATATATAATTATTTATATAAGTAGTAGTGATAATAATTGAAAAATTTAATATTATTTTAGGTTTAATAATTTTATTTATTGGGGTTTTAGTTGGTGTTGCTTTTTTAACATTACTAGAACGGAAAGTTTTAGGCTATATTCAAATTCGAAAAGGTCCTAATAAAATTGGGTTTATAGGAATTTTACAACCTTTTTCTGATGGAATTAAATTATTTAGAAAGGAGCAAACTTATCTAAATTATTCTAATTATTTGTATTATTATTATTCTCCTGTTATTGGTTTTTTTTTATCCTTAATTATTTGAATATTAATTCCTTATTCATTTAATATTATTATATTTAATTTAGGGGTTTTATTTTTTTTTGGTGGAAAAAAAGAAGGATTTAATTTTTTTTTAATGGGGGGTGGGCCTCCAATTTCAAATTATCCAAAACGGGGAGGTTTACGTGCAGTTGCTCAAACTATTTCTTATGAAGTTAGATTAGCTTTGATTTTTGGGTCTTCTTTAATTTTAATTATAGATTTTAATTTATTAAGTTTAAATATTTTTCAAGAAAATATTTGATTTTTATTTTTGATGTTTCCTTTATCTTTATGTATATTTTCTTCAATATTAGCGGAAACTAATCGAACTCCTTTTGATTTTGCTGAAGGTGAAAGAGAATTAGTTTCAGGATTTAATGTTGAATATAGAAGAGGGGGATTTGCTTTAATTTTTTTGGCAGAGTATTCAAGAATTTTATTTATAAGAATAATATTTGTTTTACTTTATATAGGAGGATATAGATTAAGATTAGAATTTTATTTAAAGTTAAGATTTATTTCTTTTTTATTTATTTGAGTTCGTGGGACATTACCTCGTTATCGTTATGATAAATTAATATATTTATGTTGAAAGGTTTATTTACCTATTTCTTTAAATATAATAATTTTATATTTAGGGTTAAAAATATTTATTATTTAATAAATATTTTTAGTATAAATTAATAGAATAATAATTCTTTCTTAAGTTTTCAAAACAAATGCTTTTACAAGCTCATTAATTAATTATAAAAAATTATTTTATCTCATATTTTATTAATAATTGGGTTGATAATATAATATGAAAAATAAATAATTGTTAAAATTTGCCCTGTTAAAATATAAGGAGTTTCTACTGGTCGTGCTCCAATTCATGTTAATAAGATAATAGTTATAATTATTGATCAAAAAATGATTTGATTTAAAGGGTAAAATTGAATTCCTTGTATTTTTTTATTAAATGTAAATGGGAGAATTGCAATAATTAAAATTGATTTTAAAAGAGCAATTACACCTCCAAGTTTTTTTGGAATTGATTGTAGAATTGGGTAAGCAAATAAAAAATATCCTTTTGGTTGAATATGTACTGGGGTAACTAGGGGGTTAGCCGGGATAAAATTTTTTGGATCCCCTAGTATTTTTGGATTTGTTAATGTTAATAAAATTAAAATAAATTTTTTAATAATAAATCCAATTAAATCCTTAAAAGTAAAATAAGGGGGGAAAGGAATTTTTTTTAAATTTTTTTTTGTTCCTAATGGGTTTTTTGAACCTGTTTGATGTAAAAATAATAAATGGATTTTTGTTTTTGTTAAAATAATAAATGGTATAAGAAAGGGGAAAGTATAAAATCGAGTTAAAGTAGGGTTATCAACAGCAAATCCCCCTCAAATTCAATTTAATAGGGTATTCCCTAAATATGGGATAGCTGATAAAAGATTTGTAATTACTGTAGCTCCTCAAAAAGATATTTGACCTCATGGTAGAACATAACCTATAAATGCTGTTATTATTAATAAGAATAAAATAATAATTCCTACTATTCAAGTATAAATAAAATTAAATGATTCGTAATAAATTCCTCGTCCAATATGGATATAAATACAAATAAAAAAAAAAGAAGCTCCATTTGCGTGTAAGGTTCGAATTAATCATCCATAATTAACATTTCGACAAATATAGTTTACTCTATAAAAAGCTAATTCAATATTAGCATAATAGTATATTGTTAAAAATAGTCCAGTTAAAATTTGGGTAATTAGACATAAAGCTAATAATGATCCAAAATTTCATCAAATTGAAATATTAGATGGTGAAGGTAAATCAATTAAAGAATTATTTATAATTTTTAATAATGGGTGAGTTTTTCGTATAGGTAAAAATTTTTTTATCATTAGTTGAAAGATCGTAATGGCCCAAAAAAAATATTAGTAATTTTAATAACTGCAATTAAAGTAATAAATAAATAAATAATAATTATTATAATTATTAAAAAAGTTTGGGAATTATATAATTTTGATAGTTTAATTTTATTTTCATTAAAGAATATAAAGTAATTATTTATTGTATTTATTTCATCATTAATGAAATTATCTATAAAATTGAAATAATTTTTTATTTTAAAAATAAAAAAAATTATTATTGTAAAAATTATTAATATAAAAAATGATTTTATTTTTAATGAAAAGTTTATTATTTCCTTAGATGCAATTCTTGACACATAGATGAATAAAACCAATAAACCTCCAAGAAAAATTAGGAAAAGAATATAAGAAAATCCATAAGTATTAATATATATACCTAAGATTAATGAAAGTAATAAAGTTTGGAGAAGGATTATTAAACCTATTCCTAATGGGTGGGTTGAAAATATTATAATAAAAGAGATAAAAATTATTATTGTTAATAGAAAAAATAAAATATCAAAGAATAGTTTAATAAAAATAATAATTTTGGAGATTATTGATGAGAAAAAATTCTTTTCTTTGAAGTTTTTAAATTTACCTTATTTTTGGTTTACAAGACCAATGTTTTTTTTAAACTATAAAAACCCAAATGATAAAATTAGTTATTTTAATTATATTTTTTATTGGTAATATAATTTTTGTAAGAAAACATAAACATTTATTAATTGTTTTATTAAGTTTAGAATTTATTGTTTTAAGAATTTATTTTTTAATAATATATTATTTTTTAATAATAAATTATGATATATATATATTAATAGTTTTTTTAGTTTTTTCTGTTTGTGAGGGGGCTTTAGGTTTGTCGATTTTAGTTTCTATAATTCGTACTTTTGGAAATGATTATTTTCAAAGTTATAATTTATTATAATAAAATTTTTATTATATATTTGTTTTATAATACCTTTATGTTTTTTTAAAAATATATTTTGATTGGTTCAGATAATATTATTTATTTTTATATTTTTATTTATAATTGTTAGTATAAATTTAATAAATTTTTGTAATTTAAGTTATATATTTGGATGTGATATAATTTCTTTTGGTTTAATTTTATTGAGAATTTGAATTTGTTCTTTAATAATTATAGCTAGAGAAAATTTATTTAAGACAAAATATTATTTAAATTTATTTTTAATAAATATTTTATTTTTATTAATTATATTATATTTAACTTTTAGTTCAATAAATATTTTAATATTTTATTTATTTTTTGAAGGAAGTTTAATTCCTACTTTAATTTTAATTTTAGGGTGAGGTTATCAGCCTGAACGTATTCAAGCAGGTTTATACCTATTATTTTATACTTTATTTGTATCTTTACCTTTAATGATAAGTTTATTTTTTATTTTTAATGATATAAATACAATAATTATTTATATGTATAAATTTTACCAGAATACTTCTTTAATTTTATATTTATCAATAATTTTAGCTTTTTTTGTTAAGATACCTATATATTTTGTTCATTTATGACTTCCTAAGGCTCATGTTGAGGCTCCTATTTCAGGTTCTATGATTTTAGCTGGGGTTATATTAAAATTAGGAGGGTATGGTTTATTACGTATTATAATTATTTTTCAGGGGTTGACTATAAAAATTGGGTGAATTTGAGTTGTTATTAGACTACTTGGTGGAGTATTTGTTAGTTTAAAATGTTTTTGTCAGGTAGATATAAAATCTTTAATTGCTTACTCTTCAGTGGCCCATATAGGAATAGTAATTGGAGGGATTATAACTTTAAATTATTGGGGGATTTATGGTTCTTATATTTTAATAATTGGTCATGGGTTATGTTCATCTGGTATATTTTGTCTTTCTAATATTAATTATGAACGTTTAGGAACTCGAAGTTTATTTATAAATAAGGGTATAATAAATTTTATACCTTCAATAAGATTGTGGTGATTTTTATTTATAGTTGGAAATATAGCGGCACCTCCTACAATAAATTTTTTTGGGGAATTAAAATTAATTAATAGTTTAGTTAGATGATCATGAGTAACAATAATTATATTAATATTAATTTCTTTTTTTAGAGCAGGATATAGCTTATATTTATTTTCTTATTCACAGCATGGAGTTTATAATTTAGGATTATACAGATTTTATTCTGGGGTTTCTCGAGAATATTTATTATTATTTTTACATTGATTTCCTTTAAATATTTTTATTTTTAAATTTGATTTTAGAATTTGGATTTAACTTAAATAATTTAAATAAAATATTGATTTGTGGAGTCAAATATATGGAATTCCATTTTAAGTTATTAAAAATAATAATTCTATTTGTTTTATTAGATTTTTTTTTTTATTTATATTTATATTAATAAATATAGTATTTATATTATATTTTTTAATAAGAAATACTGTTGTTTTTTTAGAATGGGAAATTTTATCTTTTAATTCTATAAATATTGTTTTTTCTATCTTATTAGATTGAATATCTTTATTATTCATGATATTTGTTTCTTTAATTTCTTCTTCTGTAATTTTTTATAGAAAAAGTTATATAAGTTCTGAATTAAATTTAAATCGTTTTATTATTTTAGTTTTAATATTTGTTTTTTCTATAATATTATTAATTTTAAGACCAAATATTATTAGAATTTTTTTAGGGTGGGATGGTTTAGGATTAGTTTCTTATGGTTTAGTAATTTTTTATCAAAATATTAAATCTTATAATGCTGGTATATTAACTGTTCTATCTAATCGAGTTGGGGATGTAATATTATTAATGGTTATTGCATGGATAGTTAATTTTGGGAGTTGAAATTTTATTTTTTATTTAGAGTTAATAAAGATAGATTTTTGTTCATGAGTAATTAGATTTTTAATTATTTTAGGGGCTATAACTAAAAGTGCTCAAATTCCTTTTAGAGCTTGACTTCCAGCTGCTATAGCTGCTCCTACTCCTGTTTCTGCTTTAGTTCATTCATCAACTTTAGTTACAGCTGGGGTTTATTTATTAATTCGTTTTAATTCTTTGTTAATTGGGACAGAATTTTTAAAAATGTTATTATTAGTTTCTGGTTTAACAATATTTATAGCTGGGATTTCAGCTGTTTATGAATTTGATTTAAAAAAAATTATTGCTTTGTCAACTTTAAGTCAATTGGGATTAATAATAAGAATTTTAAGAATAGGATTTAGAGATTTAGCATTTTTTCATCTTTTAACTCATGCTATATTTAAAGCTTTATTATTTATATGTGCTGGGATAATTATTCATATATTAAATGATAATCAGGATATTCGTTATATAGGAGGTTTAAGAATTTATATTCCTATAACTTCCCTCTGTTTTAATATTTCTAATTTATCTTTATGTGGAATTCCATTTTTATCTGGATTTTATTCTAAAGATTTAATTTTAGAAATAGTGAGAATAAGTAATTTAAATTTTATTATTTTTTTTCTTTATTATTTTTCTACTGGTTTAACTGTTTTTTATTCTATTCGTTTATCTTTATATTTAATAGTGAATGAATTTAATTTATTTAGAGTTTATAATTTATACGATGAAGATTATACAATGTTAAAAAGAATGATTTTATTATTATTTATAAGAGTAGTTTCAGGGAGTTTTTTAAGTTGATTTATTTTTAGTTATCCTTATATGATTTTTTTACCAATTAATTTAAAAATTATAGTGATTTATGTAAGAGTTTCTGGGATTATTATAGGATGATTAATTAGTTCTATAAATTTATATTCTTTAAATAAATTTTTAAAATTTTTTAATCTGAGAAGATTTTTTAGGGGAATATGATTTATACCTAATTTATTTACTTATGGGGTAAATTATTCTGTTTTAAAGTTAGGAAATAGTTTATCCAAAAATATTGATTTTGGTTGAAGAGAATTATATAGAGGACAAGGTTTTTATAATATTTTAAAAAATTATTCTATTATTTTTAATATATTTTTAATAAGTAATTTTAAAATTTATTTATATAGATTTGTTTTATGAATGTTATTTATATCTATATTTATATTAAAATGATTTTAATTACTTAAATAGCTCAATTGTAGAGTATGATATTGAAGATATCAAGGTGATAATTTATCTTTAGGTATAATTTATAAAAATTGAAATTTTATTTTTACATTGAAAATGTAAAGTTTTTGTTAAACTATATAAATTTAAACAATTAAATTAGAAATATTAATGGTAATTAACCACTAAAATTAAGTTAGCAGCTTAATATAAAATATTTCTTTAATTGGAATTTTGTATTCAATAATATCATTAACAGTGATATACCTCTATTTGGTTTCAATTAAGTAAATAAGGAGTATTTTTACTCTGTCTTTTAAGTCGAAATTAAATGCATGGGAATTGCTTCTTATTTAAGAAAAATTAATTTTTAATATTTTTTGAATGCAAATCAAATGTTTTTTTTTTAAACTATTTTCCTAATATGTTCAATTTAATATTTTTTGATTTCACTCCTGATAAAGACCTAATAAAAGTATAATTATAAAAAAAATTCTTGTTTTAAATCAAAAATAGATATTTGTTATAGTAAATGATGGAATAATTGGGAAAATTAAACCAATTTCAACATCAAAAATTAAAAAAATTACCGTAATTAAAAAAAAATGTAAAGAAAAAGGAATTCGAGGTAAAGATTTAGGGTCAAATCCACATTCAAATGGGGAACATTTTTCTCGATCTAGGTTTGTTTTTTTTGATATTACCGAAGAAATTAAAATGAATGCATTTGAAATTAAGAAAAAAATAGTTGATATAAAAAATATAATTTTAATTATTTATATTAAAATTTTTAAACTTTTTGATTGGAAGTCAAATATACTAAATATATTATATAAATTAATTACCTCATCAGTAAATAGAAATATATAAAAATAATCATACGACATCTACGAAGTGTCAATATCATGCTGCTGCTTCAAATCCAAAATGGTGAGATCTAGAGAAATGGTTATTATTAAATCGTATAAAACATGTTAAAATAAAAATTGTCCCAATAATTACATGTAATCCATGGAAACCTGTTGCTATAAAGAATGTTGATCCATATACTCTATCAGAGATAGTAAATGGAGCTTCATAGTATTCATATATTTGAAGAATAGAAAAATAAAATCCTAAAATAATAGTAATAATTATACTTTGAGAAGTTTGTGTAAAATTATTATTTATTAAAGCATGATGTGCTCATGTAATAGTTAATCCAGATGTAATTAAAATAATTGTATTTAATAATGGAATTTGGAATGGATTAAATGGGGTAATTCTTATAGGAGGTCATATAGTACCTAATTCAATATTAGGGGCTAATCTAGAATGGAAAAAAGCTCAAAAAAATGAAACAAAAAAAAAAATTTCTGATACAATAAATAAGATTATTCCTCATCGTAATCCTTTTGAAACAAGAATAGTATGTTTTCCTTGGAAAGTTCCTTCTCGGCATACATCTCGTCATCATTGAAATATTGTTATTAAAATGATAATATATCCTAAAATTAATAAATTTATTCTAAAGTTATGGAATCATTTTACTATTCCTGTGACTAAAGTTATTGTTCCAATTGCTCCAGTTAAAGGTCATGGACTATAATCTACTAAGTGATAAGGGTGGTTATGAAAATTTTTTGTCATTTAATTAATTAATTAGTTTCTCTAGAATAAAGGGTTCTTAAAATTGTAATAACGTAAGATTGGATTACTGCTACAGCTCTTTCTAAAATTAATAATAAAATTTGTACAAAGATTAAAAAAAATAAAAAATAATTTCTTATAGAATTACCAGTTCTTCTTAATAAAGTTAATAATAAATGTCCAGCAATTATATTTGCTGTTAAACGAATAGCTAAAGTTCCTGGTCGAATAATATTTCTAATTGTTTCAATTAAAACTATAAATGGTATTAAAATTCTTGGGGTTCCTTGGGGAATTATATGAATAAATATATGTTTAGAATTATTAATTCATCCAAATAATATAAAAGTTATTCATAAAGATAGTGATAATGTTAAAGAGATTGTTAAATGGCTAGTTCTTGTAAAAATATATGGAAAAAGTCCTAAGAAATTATTGAATAAAATGAAAGAAAATAATGAAATAAAAATTAAAGTTGATCCTTTATTTTTTTCAAAATTAAGTAAAATTTTAAATTCATTATGAAGTTTTGTAATGATAAATTTTCATATTAAAAAATGACGATTAGGAATTAATCAGGAAGAAAATGGGATAAATATTAATCCAATAAAAGTTCTTATTCAATTTAATGATAAATTAAAAATGTTTGTTGATGGATCAAAAATAGAAAATAAATTATTTATCATTTTCGAATTAAATAATTTTTTTTTAGGTTATTTTTAATTTTAGATTTTAAGTTTAAATTATAATTAATATAATAATTTATAATATTAAATAGTAAAAAAATACAAATAAAAAAAAAAAAAAAAAAAATTCAGTTGATAGGTATTATTTGAGGAATAAAAGAATATTACTAATGTAATAATTTAAGTTTGACATACTAATGTTATAAATTAACTAATTCTTTCATTAGAAGTAATTGCTAATTTACTATAAAGTGGTTTAAGAGACCAATACTTGCTTTCAGTCATCTAATGATGAATAATTATTAATTCAGTTAATAAAGTTATTTATAGAAATTCTTTCAATAACAATAGGTATAAATCTATGATTAGCTCCACAAATTTCTGAACATTGTCCAAAAAAAATTCCTGGTCGGTTAATAAAAAAATTAGTTTGATTTAAACGTCCTGGATTAGCATCAACTTTTACTCCTAAAGAAGGAATAGTTCAGGAATGAATTACATCTGTTGCTGTGACTAAAATTCGAATTTGATTATTTATTGGTAAAATAATTCGGTTATCTACATCTAATAATCGGAAATTATTTAGTTTATCTATTTCATTGATTATATAAGAATCAAATTCAATATTTTTGAAATCTGAATATTCGTAACTCCAATATCATTGATGACCAATAGATTTTAAGGTAATTAAAGGATTATTTAATTCATCAAGTAAATATAATAATCGTAAAGATGGTAACGCAATAAAAATTAAAGTAATAGCAGGTAAAATAGTTCAAATTAATTCGATTATTTGACCTTCTAATAAAAATCGATTAATAAATTTATTAAAAAATAAATTTATTATTAAATATATTACTAAAATAGTAATTATTAATAAAATAATTAAAGTATGATCATGAAAAAAAATTATTTGTTCTATAAGGGGTGAAGCTCCATTTTGTAAATTAAAATTTGATCAGGTTGCCATTTCTAAAAAAAGGAAAACCTTTATAAATGGGGTTTAAATCCATTACATATTATCTGCCATATTAGAAATTACTTATAATTGGTAATTCGTTATAAGAATGTTCTGCTGGCGGAAGATTTTGGTATCATTCAATAGATGAAGGTATATTTAATGAAAAAATAATTATTCGAGGATTAATTATTGATTCTCAAATGATTATTATTATTATAATTGTTGCAATTAAGGAGATATAAGATCCTAAAGATGAAACAATATTTCAAGATAAATAATTATCTGGATAATCTGAGTATCGTCGAGGTATTCCTGCTAATCCTAAGAAATGTTGAGGAAAAAAAGTTAAATTTACTCCAATAAATATAACAATAAATTGAATCTTTAAGTAGTAGTTGTTTAAACTTAATCCAGTAAAAAGAGGGTATCAATGAATAAATCCTCCTAAGATAGCAAATACAGCTCCTATAGATAAAACATAGTGAAAATGAGCAACAACATAGTATGTGTCATGGAGAATAATATCAATTGAAGAATTAGCTAAAATTACTCCAGTTAAACCTCCAACAGTAAATAAAAATACAAATCCTAATCTTCATAATATTGAAGGTCTATAATTAATTTGAGTTCCATAAAGTGTTGCTAATCAACTAAAAATTTTAATTCCTGTAGGAACAGCAATAATTATTGTTGCAGATGTAAAATAAGCTCGGGTATCAATATCTATCCCTACTGTGAATATATGGTGAGCTCATACAATAAATCCTAAAAGACCAATTGCTATTATTGCATAAATTATCCCTAATGAACCAAAAGTTTCTTTTTTCCCTCTTTCTTGAGAAATGATATGAGAGATTATACCAAATCCTGGTAAAATTAAAATATAAACTTCTGGATGCCCAAAAAATCAAAATAGATGTTGATAAAGAATTGGATCACCTCCTCCAGCAGGATCAAAAAATGATGTATTTAAATTTCGATCTGTTAAAAGTATTGTAATTGCACCTGCAAGTACTGGTAAAGAAAGAAGTAAAAGTAAAGCAGTAATTCCTACTGATCACACAAATAATGGTATTTGATCAAAAGATATATTTCTAATACGTATATTAATAATAGTTGTAATAAAATTAATTGCTCCTAAAATTGAAGAAATTCCAGCTAAATGTAAAGAAAAAATAGCTAAATCTACTGATGAACCTCTATGAGCAATATTTGATGAGAGTGGGGGGTACACTGTTCATCCTGTTCCTGCTCCATTTTCTACGATTCTACTTGAAATAAGAAGAGTCAAAGAAGGGGGTAATAATCAAAATCTTATATTATTTATTCGGGGAAAAGCTATATCTGGAGCTCCTAGCATTAATGGGACTAATCAATTTCCAAATCCTCCAATTATAATAGGTATAACTATAAAAAAAATTATAATAAAAGCATGAGCTGTTACAATAGTATTGTAAATTTGATCATCACCAATTAAAAATCCTGGATTTCCTAATTCAGTTCGGATAAGTAAACTTAAAGATGTTCCTACTATCCCTGATCAAATTCCGAAGATAAAATATAAAGTTCCAATATCTTTATGATTAGTAGAATAAAGTCATTTTCGCTAATAAAATGGCTGAGTTATAAGCGATAAATTGTAAATTTATTAACGAGAATTTTCTCTTTTATTAAGTCTTATATTCAATTATGATATAAAATTGCAAATTTTAAGGTGGAAAAATTTCTAAGGCTTAAAGAATTTCTTTATAAATAATTTTGAAGACTATTAGTTTATTTTAACTTAAAACCTTAAAAAAATATAAAAGTATTAAGAATTAAACCTGTCATAGAAATTAAAGAGAAAAAATTAATTAAAGAGAAAAAATTATTTTTAATTTTAATTTTAAATCATTTTAATTTAAAAAAATTTAATAAAAAAGAAAGATAAATAATACGAATATAAAAAAATAATATAATTAATCTAGATATAATAAAAATAAAAGAAATAATGTATATATTATTATTTATTAAAAAATTAAGAATAATTCATTTAGGAAAAAATCCTAAAAATGGAGGTAAACCTCCTAAAGAAAAAAAATTAATTATTAAAGATATTTTAATAATTGTAATTAAATTAAAATTTATAATTTGATTAATATAAAAAATATTTAATATTGAAAATATAAAACATAAAATTAAATTTAAAAATGAATATAAAAAAAAATATATTAGTCAAATATTTTCTCTAATTATTATTCTAGCTATTAATCATGCTAAATTATTAATTGAAGAAAAAGCTATTAATTTTCGAATTGAAGTTTGATTAAAACCACTAATAGCCCCAATTATTGCATTTAATATTATAATAATTATAATAAAATTATTATTTATATAATAAGAAAGGAGAATTATAGGGGAAATTTTTTGTCATGTTATTAAAATAAAGCAATTTATTCAAGAAAGTCCTTCTATAATATTAGGAAATCAAAAATAAAATGGAGCAGATCCTATTTTTATTAATAAAGAAGAATTAATTATAATTGAAAGAAAATTATTTATTTCAAAATTTTTGAATAAAATTATTTTTAAAAGAATAGAAAATAGAAAATTAATTGAAGCAATTGATTGGGTAAGAAAATATTTTAATGCTGCTTCTGTATTTAGTAAATTTTTTGTATTAGAAATTAGGGGGATAAATCTTAACAAATTAATTTCTAGTCCTATTCAACATCCTAATCATGAATTAGATGAAATAGAAATTAAAGTTCTAAAAAATAAAATAAAAATAAAAAATATTTTATTAGAATTTACATAAAAATAAATTTAAAATAAAAAAAAATTTAAAAGAAATTTAAGTTCTATTTATTTAAATATATTTTAGTGTAAGATGCACAATAATTTTTGATATTATTAGGTTTAGTTTAATTCTAAAAAATATAATAAAGGTAAAAAATTACATAATTTATCCTATCAGAATAATCCTTTTATCAGGCACTTTATTTAAGAAAAAGTATATCTTTATATTTGAGGTATGAGCCCAATAGCTTAATTTAGCTTATTCTTAA